TCGATACTTTCAAAGTTAGAAGAAAGTAAGGAATCACTCCATTTCTTTTTCCTGGATTACAGAAGCACAATCCATCTATATATGGATTTCTTTCGATCAGATATCATGCAAATCCTTTCTATATGAGTCCAACTTGACTTTATTTATTTTAGTATCTCATCAACTGAAATTGTTTTATAAGTTCATTGAAGAAGTTCTAATTGCTCAATAAATTTACATTTCTTTTTTTTTTGTTTTTGCACTACTTAATTATACGTATACGTAAGAAATAAAAACAAAAAGTTCTGATAAGCCTGGAAAAAATCTAAACTAAGAAGAATCTTTGACGAATGGAATCAAAAATCATTATTATTTCGATTTCGACACCAGAAAGGGAATTTTACACATCCCTTTCTGGTGTCGAGGACTAGGACGACGAATAATACCTTTTCGAATCCTTTGTTACCCTCATTTATCCTTCCTTTCTTTATCTTCTCCGCTTCCCTTTATCTTATTTTAGTATCTCGTTGTAGTCGAATTTGATTCTATTAGAATAGAAAACGATTGACACATTCTAGGATATTTAAATCTGACAATACTGACATAGTAACACGCCTCGAATTTGGATTGAAAAACCAACCAACGAAGGGGTAAAATTAAAATAAAATACCCTTCTTCACAATATAGATACTATGATTTAGGAGTACAGTACAAGGAATTACCGACATCCGGTAGAAAAAGAATAGAAATAGAAACAAGCAAAGGGATTTTCATAATTATACATAACATAATTGCCAACAAGAATTTTGTTCTTTAATTACAAATTACAAACTTGATGTTGATAAATCCACGGATCTAGAAATTCATTTCGGACAATTGAACCTTCTCAAACTGTTTCTTTTTAAGAACCAAAAAGATTTGTGCCAAAACAACAGATGCCAAAAAGAACAAAAGGCCTTGGACACGTAATGGATCTTGAAGTACTATTTCTGCATCTCCCTGCCCAAATCCACCCACATTAGGATTACTTGTTAATGGTTGATCAAGTTTGATAGATTCGCCCTCTGAAACACGAAGTTCTGGTCCTGGGGGGATAATATCAACCACTTCACGCCCGTCCGATGTATTGGCTATGGTTATTTCGTACCCCCCTTTTTCTTTTCGTATAATTTTGCTTACTATACCCGCTGCTGTAGCATTATAAACCGTATTGTTACTTTTTGTCCCGTCGGGATAAATCTGACCCCTTCCCCTGTTACCACCTACATATATTGGATATTTTAAGAAGTGAATATCTTTATTAGTCGCGGGGTCCGGGGAAAGAATAGGAAAAGTGATTTCACTATATCTCTGCCCAGGCACTGGCCCTATCACAAGAATATTTTTTTTAGTGGGACGGTAGTTCTGAAAAGACAGATTGCCTATCTTTTCTTTCATCTCGGGCGAAATACGATCGGGGGGGGCTAATTCAAACCCCTCTGGTAAAATAAGAACGGCCCCTACATTCAAAGCCCCCTTTTTACCATTAGCAAGAACTTGTTTCAGTTGCATATCATAAGGAATTCTAACAACTGCTTCAAATACAGTATCCGGAAGTACCGCCTGTGGAACCTCAATATCCACAGGCTTATTAGCTAAATGGCAATTGGCACATACAATACGACCAGTTGCTTCTCGTGGATTTTCAAAACCCTGCTGCGCAAAAATGGGATACGCATTTGAAATGGATGTCCGAGTTATTATATATATCATGAACGATACGGAAATGAATCGAGTAATCTCTTCCTTTATCGAAGAAAGGGTATTTCTAATTTGCATGGTCCAATCGTTGATCCCGAAAATTTCTACAATAAAATTGGGTGGGTCACTAGTATAGTTCCCCATCCACGATTCTGCTATTTACTGAAATAATTTTACTGGAATATCAGATTACTGGAATATAGGAGCAATCCTATAGATGGGTAGAAAGAGTAAGGTAAGTATGACTTTGAATGCCTTGCTTATGTACAAAGTCCGAAACATTCTAATTGGATCAGTGAATCGTTTTTCAGTCATTCATTGAATGATAAATCACTACAAGTGACGGAGATACACGATTTAAATAACGAAAAATCCAATATTTCAAAATTGTATCTAGAATGACTGGAAAAGTGGAAACAAGACCAGATATAATTTGATCATTATGAGCAAATCCAAAATCGTTGTAGACATAGCCAATCATTAGTTCCCAGCCGTGGGGCGAATGGAATCCGATACATAAATCAGTTACTAAAAGAATAGAAAAAGCTTTTATTGTGTCGCTTAAATTATATAGGAATTCTTGAACCCAAGAGTTAAGAATAACAAGTTCCTCATTACCCAGAATAGAATAACCGCTTAGAATAACGAAACCGATTAGATTTGTCGAGAAGTGCAAAATCGTATGGATATGATCCTCGTCGTGCATCTTGATCAATTGGATTGTTTCTTTGTGGAGCCCTATACGAAGCTTTTGTAGATGACTTTCCGGGAATTCCTTTATCATTTCGTCCAAGAGGAATAGTTCCTCTAATTCTATGAATTTTTCTAGAATACTCTTTTCTTGAATATCATTCAAGAAAGTTTCGGATTGCCTAGTATTCCACCAATTAGTAATCCAAGATTCCAGACTTTTATTAAAGGAGAGAGAGATCCACCAGGGCAAGAATACTAAAAATACTATAGATGAAAGATATCTAAGGGGAATGGATGTGTTCTTTTTTGTCATTTTGTCATCTGTGAATTGTTACTGAACCCACCTCATTTGTTTACTTTGACTCTATTTGATCTAATATTTCTATCAAGCATGAGTTCTATTATAAGGTATCGTGCCTATGAACCGAGTCTCCGTTTTTTAGTTGTGATTCCGCGGTTAGTCCTTGAATCTAGTGCTAGCGTAGAAAAAAGACAACAATAGAAGAAGAATCCATTTCGAATTCGGATGAAGAAATAATCAAAAAATATTGTTTCCAGATATCTCAATTGATCAAATATTCGAAGCAATTGCCGCCTTTCGATGAATGCCCAAAAGATTCAAATTCAAATAATGAATATTATTCGGATTTCGAAATCAAAGAACTTCTAAGAATAAGAATGAAAATCGCTATTAAGAATGAAAATCGAAAATATTTCGACAAAAAGATTTCGCAGGCTATCCAGAGCATAGTCCAGGAATATTTGAAGGAATATTTGAGAGAATTTTCTGAAGAATATTGTGCTAATCAAAAACGAGTGGCAAAAAAAGAAAGAAAAGTTCTCATTATAAGAGATCCAATTGTTTGGTCATTAAGAAAGACAAAAGAAAGAATAAAAAAGGTCGATTAACAAAAGAAAATAGAGAGAATTTCCAAGATAGAATCTATCCATATCTAACGTATCAATTCAAAATATTGAAAATAAAAAAAAAAGCTAAATTATTTATTCCGAAAAGTTTTGATATATGAGATCAATCTATTATTTCGATTTCTTACTTCTTTTCTTACTTAATTGAATTGAGTGGGTTTTTTGCAGACAAAAAAGGTTTCCGTTTTATGTTATGGCTGTTCCATACACATTTGCCTTGCTTTGACCCGACTGGACGTTTTGAAGAAACTTCAATTAAGTAAGTTATGCTATAGAAAAAAGAGGATTCTTGGGTTTGTTCCTCCTGCTGAGAAAGCATTTATTCTTCAGTTCATTTTTCAAAATACTTCAATTGGTACGCGCAAGAAATAGGCTAATTCCGCAGCCTTTTGCTCAATTTCTTGCGGAGTCAAATTCTCATCAGTACGAGTCAACGGAATGGCCCCCAGGCCTCTAATTTCCATATAAAGGACACGACGAGCATAAATACCCTCTTTCACTTCTATTCTGATGGACTGAATATCTTTCATAAGGAATCGTAGAAAAATGCGGCGATTTTTTCCAGGAAATCCCCAACGAAAAATACACACTATTCCTTCTTTTCTATCAAATCGATCATAACCGCTACCTACATTCCATGTAATTGTGCACCACAAATAGGAACTAACAAAGAGACCCGCAATCCCATAGAAAGACATCACGATCCCTTGTGGGAAAAAATTGATTTGTTGAGACGGAAATAAAGATAGCAAATTCCTATCAAGATAACTAGAAATCCCAACCAATAAGAATCCTAATGAACCTAAAAAAAGGATAAAGGCCCAGCAGAAATTACTTGTTTTGCGAGATCCTGCTATAAATTCTATCCATATATATTCTGATCGCCAACTCATACATACTAGATCCAGTTGCATTTTCTTGGAATTGAGGGAATAACCAAAATAAATTTGACTTTCCTTTTTTTTTTGTTTCCGAAGGAACTCTCATCAACTAGTACTATTTTGATGTGAACTTTTAGCAGTAATTCATCAAATTAGTTAGATATAATAAAATAATAATATCCCCCTCATAGGATTCCCTATAGATAGATACATACATATAGATTAGATAGCTACATACATATAGCTGACTTAAATTTAAGACATGAGCTCGGATCCTGACCTATTTTTGAAAATAGACAGAATTCATTACCCATATAGCATGTTTATGCATGCAGAAGAGTCTTTCATTTATGTTCGGAGAAAGCCACTTGTTATTGTTCTACAATACTCTACTAAATGGCTATCCGTGCCGTGTTTGCTAAGTCTTGAAAAAAAAACTAAAGGAGATTTGACCCCATCCGATTTACAAAATCTTATTTTTTTGAACATGAAGAAATAAAGAAGCCATTGCAATTGCCGGAAATACTAGGCCCACTAACGGCACAAAAATAGAGGGTAAGCTGTTAAGAATTGTCATAGAATGGGTACCTCGATTTAATATTTGTACCTGTTATTATTATAAAGATATCTTATAATAATTATAATTCATATTCGAATTCGTATAGAAGTATACTAAGTATATATACTAAGTATATCTAAGTGAGTATAGATAATAAGTACAAGGAATGTAGAACTAAATAAACGGACTTATTCCTCTTTCTACATGAAAGATAGGTATGA